ATGAATTTTAAAAATATAAATAAATGGTCAACTAGATGGCTTTTTTCAACAAATCATAAAGATATTGGTACTTTATATTTAATTTTTAGTGCTTTTGCTGGTATTGTTGGTACAACTTTATCACTTTTAATTCGAATGGAATTAGCACAACCGGGTAATCAAATTTTTATGGGGAATCATCAATTATATAATGTTATTGTTACAGCACATGCTTTTATTATGGTTTTCTTTTTAGTTATGCCTGCTTTAATTGGTGGTTTTGGTAATTGGTTTGTTCCTTTAATGATAGGAGCACCTGATATGGCTTTTCCACGTATGAATAATATTAGTTTTTGGTTATTACCACCTGCTTTATTATTATTAGTATCATCAGCTATTGTTGAATCAGGTGCTGGTACTGGTTGGACTGTTTATCCACCTTTATCAAGTGTACAAGCACACTCAGGACCTTCTGTAGATTTAGCTATTTTTAGTTTACATTTAACAGGTATTTCATCATTATTAGGTGCTATTAATTTTATTTCAACAATTTATAATATGCGAGCTCCTGGTTTAAGTTTTCATAGATTACCTTTATTTGTTTGGTCTGTATTAATTACAGCTTTTCTTTTATTATTAACTTTACCTGTATTAGCTGGTGCAATTACTATGTTATTAACTGATAGAAATTTAAATACTTCTTTTTATGATCCATCTGGAGGAGGTGATCCAGTATTATATCAACATTTATTTTGGTTTTTTGGTCATCCTGAAGTTTATATTTTAATTTTACCAGCTTTTGGTATTATTAGTCAAGTAGCTGCAGCTTTTGCAAAAAAAAATGTATTTGGTTATTTAGGAATGGTTTATGCAATGTTATCAATAGGTTTATTAGGTTGTATTGTATGGGCACATCATATGTTTACTGTTGGTTTAGATGTAGATACTAGAGCTTATTTTTCAGCAGCTACTATGATTATTGCTGTACCTACTGGAATTAAAATTTTTAGTTGGTTAGCAACTTTATGGGGAGGTTCTTTAAAATTTGAAACACCTTTATTATTTGTTTTAGGCTTTATTTTATTATTTGTTATTGGTGGTGTAACTGGTGTAGCTATGTCTAATTCAGGTTTAGATATTGCAATACATGATACTTATTATATTGTAGGACATTTTCATTATGTATTATCTATGGGTGCTGTTTTTGGTATATTTACTGGATTTTACTTTTGGATTGGAAAAATTTCTGGTCGTCAATATCCTGAAATTTTAGGTCAAATTCATTTTTGGTTATTCTTTATTGGTGTAAATATTACCTTTTTTCCAATGCATTTCTTAGGATTAGCTGGTATGCCTAGAAGAATTCCTGATTTTCCAGATGCTATGAGTGGTTGGAATGCTGTAAGTAGTTTTGGTTCATATATTTCATTCTTTTCGGCTTTATTCTTTTTTTATATTGTATATGTAACTTTAATACATGGTAAAAAAATTGAAAATTAAAAAAATTATTATTAAAATTATTAATGATAATTATTAAGAATAAATAAATTTATTTATTCTTAATACACTTAGTATTTTTATTAAATTCGAGAGTATAAGTAATTTTATAAATATATGCTTTTTTAATAAAAATTTATTTATTATATACAGCATCTGTTCATTTTTTAATAAAATATAAAAATATACAGTTTACTTTAAAATCTAATACTAACAAAATTGCTTTGTTAAAATTTGAAATATTTTTAAAAATACAATCTCTTGGACTTGAACCAAGATTTTAAAGCTTAGAAGGCTAATACTCTACCAATTAAGTTAAGATTGTATTTATTTTAATTTTATTTAGAACTTACATTAAAAATAGCTTTTAATGAATTTCTTGAAAGTTGTTTAAAAATATTTTGTTTAAAATTTTTTCTTTTTTCTTTTTTAGTTAAAGTTACAGCACCTATTAAAGCAATTAATAATATAATACCTGCGGCTAAAAAGAAAAAAGCATAATAACTATATAAAATTTGACCTATGGTTTCAATATTTGTGATAGGATCTAATTGATTAATAAAATTTTTTAAAAAGGGTTTTACATCAACAAAGATTTCAAAAATACCGTGCCAACTATCACGAAAAAAAAATAAGGTATTTACTTCTTGGGTAAAAAAAGAATTATTTACTAAATGATAATATGATGTAAAAACTTTACTAAACATAATAAATGTTTCTAAAAAAAAAATAAAACTAATTAAAAAAATAATAGGTAAATAACCAAAATTATTATTTATTTTATTTTTATCTATTAAAATATTAACATCTAACATCATAATTACAAATAAAAATAATACTGTAATTGCTCCTACATAAATAATAATTAACATTATCGATAAAAATTCAACTTCTGAAATTAATAATAATCCTGTTGAATTAGTAAAAACTAATATTAAAAAAAATGCGGAATAAATTGTATTTGTAGAATATATTACAAAAATAGCTGAAGTTAAAGCTATAGTTGAAAAAGTATAAAAGAAAATTGTTTCGAAATTCATAATATGATATATAATTTAATTATTATATCTTAAATAATATATTTTATTATTTTTATTTAATTAATAAAAAAACAAATAAAAATAATAAAATAGTAATAACATTAAAATAATAAAGAATAGAAAAAAAAATTATATTTATTAAAAAAATAGTACTAATTAACATTAATAATGAATAATGATAAATATATCCTGTTTGTAATAAAATTATTCTTTGACTTAAAAAAGAAAAAATAGTTGTTAAACCATAAGGACCACACATTTCAATTAAACCTTTATCAATCATTTTATAAGTTATATCATAACCTACTTTTAAAATATATTGATTTATAAATTCATAATAAATTTTATCAAAATACCATTTTCTATTTAAAAAATTATAAAAATAAAGACCATATTCTGAAATTTTTAAATTATATAAAAATTTAAATTTAAAAAAATATAAATAAAAAGCACCAAATAAACCACAAAAACTTAAAATAACTGGTAATAATTTAAAAAATGTTGGTAAAAATTCAGCATCAATCATTTGATTATTTAATGGATTTATATAAATAGAATTATTCCAAAAATCGGAACCTAAACCAACAAACATGTCTTTAGATAAATAACCAATAAAAATACTACCTAAAGCTAATAAACCTAAAGGAATACCCATTTCTAATGGAACATCATGAGCATTTTTAATAATATTTTTATAAGCATTTGTTTCACTTAAAAAAGCAAAAAATAATAAACGAGTTGAATAAAAAGCTGTAAAAAAAGCACCAATTGTTCCTAACCAATAAGCAAAATGACCTGTTTCACTAAAACTAGCAAAAGCTACTTCTAATATTAAATCTTTTGAATAAAATCCGGTTAAAAAAGGAAAACCCATTAAAGATAAAGAACCTATTAAAAACATTATATAAGTAAAAGGTAATATACGACGTAAACCACCCATTTTTCTAATATCTTGTTCATCACCCATAGCATGAATTACTGCACCAGAACATAAAAATAATAATGCTTTAAAATATGCATGATTAGATAAATGAAAAATTGCTAAAGGATAATTTGATAATCCACAAGCAAAAAACATATAACCTAATTGACTACAAGTTGAATAAGCTACTATTTTTTTAAAATCATTTTGAACTAACCCTACGGTACTCGCAAAAAAGGCTGTTGAAGCTCCAATTATTGTTATTACTTTTAAAGAAAACATTGAATATTCAAATATTGGTGAACAACGTGCTGTTAAATATACACCAGCTGTTACCATTGTTGCTGCATGAAGTAATGCTGAAACAGGTGTTGGACCTTCCATAGCATCAGGTAACCATAAATGTAAAAAAATTTGAGCAGATTTACCCATTGCTCCAATAAATATTAAAATACAAGCAACATCTACAATACTTAAAATATAATTAAAAAAAATAAATTTAAAATCTTTAACAATAGAAATTGCAGCAAATGTACTAAAATATTCAATAGTTCTTATATTATAAAAAATAGTTAATACACCTAATAATAAAATTAAATCACTAACTCTATTAACTAACATAGCTTTAATTGCAGCTTTATTAGCTTGTAAACGTGTAAACCAGAAATTAATTAATAAATAAGAACAAAAGCCTACACCTTCCCAACCAACAAACATCTGTATAAAATTATCACCAGTAACTAATATTAACATAAAAAAAGTAAATAATGATAAATATGACATAAATCTTGATAAATGTGGGTCATGTGCCATATATTGTGAAGAATATAAATGAACTAATGTTGAAATACTTGTTACAACAATAAGCATAATCATTGTTAAACTATCAAATAAAAAACACCAATTACAATTAAATAAACCACTATTAATCCAATTTGAAATATAAATAATATATTCATATTCATTTGTAATTGAATTATAAATAATAATTAATGAAAAAAGACAACTTAAAAAAGTTGTTAGTGTGGTTATAAATACAGAACCTTTACGTCCAATATAAAAACCAAATAGTCCAGCAGCTACTGAACCTAAAAAAGGTAAAAAAATTAAAGTTAATAATAACATAATAGAATAAAATATTTTTAAAGTATTTTTTTATAAAAATACTTCTTCTTAAAGAATAAATAATTTTTATTTTTTTATTATTAACCTTTATTTTTAAATTAAAACTGTATTTTCAGTTTATTTTAATTTAAAAATAAAGTTGATTTAAAATCAACTTTAAAATACCAATAAATTTTATTTAATATTTATAAAGAATTTTACCATTCTAATGCATCACTACACCATATATAAATAAAACCTATAACTAATTCAACTAAAAATTCAATCATGGTCCAAAAACCCCATGAAAAATTAGAACTTAAAGTTAAAACCCACGGAAAAACAAAAACAGCTTCTAAATCAAAAATAATGAAAAGAATTGCAACTAAATAAAATTTTACATCAAAAACTTTTCTAGCATCATCATAAGGATTAAATCCACATTCATAAGCTGTTAACTTTTCTAAATCATCTTTTTGTTTTATTAAACCAAAAGATAAAATGAAAATTAAAATAGATAAAAATAAACTTAATATTAAAAATATAAAAATATTTGAATAATTTAATAACATATTTGTAAAAATTTTTTTATAATTATACGGAAAAAACGGGACTTGAACCCGCGACTTATAGCGTGACAAGCTACCACTCTAACCAACTGAGCTATTTTTCCTTTATATTATATTTGTATTTTAATATTTATTAATGTAAATTTAAAGCATCATTTATATACATACAGGTTAAAATAGTAAATACATATGCTTGAATTAAAGCTACAGCAATTTCTAAACCAACTAATAATACAATAATAATTAATAGTATAAAATGAGCCATAAAAATAAAACTATTAACATTTAACATAGTCCAAGCAAATCCCGCAATTACTTTTAATAATGTATGTCCTGCCATCATATTTGCAAATAATCGAACAGGTAAACTAATTACACGGAAAATATATGAAACTAATTCAATAGGTACTAAAATCGGAACTAAAGCAATACTTGCACCACTTGGTAATAATAAATTTAAAAAATTTAATTTATGTTTTTTAATTCCAATTAAATTAAAACCTAGATAAATTGTTAATGCTAAGGTAAATGTAATAATTAAATGACTTGTTATAGTAAAACTATAGGGAATCATACCTATTAAATTACATAATAAAATAAAAAAGAAAACAACAAAAATTAATGAAACAAAATGTTTACCAGCTTTACCTATACTTGAATATGTTAATTCAATAGTAATATTAAAAATCATTTCAAAAATTTGTTGAAAACTTGTAGGAATAAATTTAGTTTTTATACATGTAAAAATATATAAATAAACTAAACCTATTATTAAAATTAAAGAAGCATTTGTAAATACAAAAGGTATTTGAAAAATAGGTAAAATTTCAAATTGTTCTAAAGGACTAAACATAAAGATTGTTAAATAAATTAATTACCACCCCACCAATAAACAGTTACAAATAAAAATAACCAAACAACATCTACAAAATGCCAATACCAAGCTGCAGCTTCAAAACCGAAATGATGTTGTTTTGTAAAATGATGATTAATTAATCTAATAGTACTTACTATAATAAAAATAGTACCTACTATAACATGTAAACCATGAAAACCTGTTAATAAGAAAAAAGTAGTACCATAAATACTATCTGAAATTGAAAAAGTACTTTCAATATACTCGTATGCTTGAATTAAAGTAAAAAAAAAAGCTAAAGCTATTGTAATAATTAAACTTAAAATCGCATTTTTTCTATCACCAAAAACAATTGAGTGATGTGCCCAAGTAATAGTTGCACCTGATGATAATAAAATTATAGTATTTAATAAAGGAATACCCCAAGCATTAACAGTTTCAATACCTAATGGTGGCCATAATGAACCTATTTCCGGTGTTGGTGCTAATGCTGAATGGAAAAATGCCCAAAAAAAACTAATAAAAAATAATAATTCACTAAAAATAAATAAAAGCATACCATTTCTTAAACCTAATTGTACTTGTTTAGTATGTTGACCTTCATATACAGCTTCTCTAACAATATCACGAAACCATGTATACATAGTTAAAATAACCATTAAAAAACCAGTTAAAGTTAAAAGATTACTACCAATATAACCATGAAAATACATAGCACCACCGAATGTTAAAAAAAAAAGTCCAAATGAAATAACAAAAGGCCATGGACTTGGATCAACTAAATGATAAGGATGATTTTGCGTATTTTGAGTATTTTTTGTAATTTCTTTTAAAAATTTCAAATCATTTTGAAATTTATCGATATTAGAATCATTTGTTGTTGTTTCAATTTGTAAATTTTTTTTATTAATATAATAATAATTTTTCATAAAAATTTAATAATTTGTAATAATTAATTATTTAATGATAAATAATTTTTTTATAATATAAAATATTAATCAAAAACAAGATTAAATTTTAATTTTTTTATATTTTTATAATATTGTTTTTTTGTATTTATAGTTTTACTTTTATTTTTTGAAGTTTGAATAATCTCTTTTGTTATATTTTTTAAATTTGAATTTAAAAGTAACCAAGATATAGATTTTTTAATTTGTTTATCTTCATTTAAAAGCATTAAAAAATAACGATCTTTTTTTTTATTTTTTTTTTTTCTTTTTTTATTTGGAATACTTATTGATTTTAATTTAGGTAATAAATTATCAATTGATTTAAATAAAATAAAATTAGGTTTTTGTTTTGTAATTTTTTTTAAATTAATTAAAATATTTTTAAATATGTTTTCAGAACAAGTTTTTTTACCACGTTTTAATAACATATTAATAAATAATTTTTTTATTTTATACTCTTCGTATTTTAGTTCCATATTTTGATCTTGATGTTTTTCGAGAATAAATTCCTAATAAATCATATTTACCACGAATAATATGATATTTTACACCAGGTAAATCTTTTACCCGACCACCTCTAACTAATACTATAGAATGTTCTTGTAATGTATGACCAATACCGGGTATATAAGTAATTATTGTATATCTACTAGATAAATGAACTTTTGCTACTTTACGCATAGCTGAATTAGGTTTTTTAGGTGTTGTATTATAAACTTTTAAACATATTCCTTTACGTTGTGGACATTGTTTTAAAGCTGGACTTTTATTTCTTTTTTTTTTTTCTAAACGTTTTTGTTTTTTTAAAAATAATTGATTTATTGTTGACATATTATTTTTTAATTTTGAATAATAACGGACTCGAACCGCTAGCATTTTCGGTGTAAACGAAATACTCTACCAATTGAGCTAATTATTCAATGGGCCTAAGTAGACTTGAACTACTGACTTTACACTTATCAGGCGTATACTCTAACCAACTGAGTTATAGGCCCTTTTGAAGTAAAAGGATTCGAACCTTTGATTTTCCGTACCAAAAACGGAGGCCTTACCACTTGGCTATACTTCAAAAATATGCTTAGAAAGATTCGAACTTTCATTTTATAGATCCGCAATCTAACGCTTTTTCCAATTAAGCTATAAGCATAACTTTAATTTTTTTTTATAATTTTAACATTCATTAATGAATTTTCTGCTAATGTTTTTTTAATTATAATTAAAAAATTTAATAATTTAAAAATATTTGTAAATTTTATATCAATTTTTGGTTGATAATTTGTATAAATAAAATGTTCACGTGATTTTTTATTTACATGTGGTGATCTTAATAATGTAAAAATTTTTTTTTTTTTTTTTGTTTGAAAGATTCCATTTATTTTTATATTTTTAAAATTAATAATTTTTTTTAAAATTAATAATTTTTTTTTAAGTTGATTTATTTTTTGAAAAGATTTAAAAGTTATTCTTAAAAGATACATATTTTAAATAATAAAAATTGTCTGGAGGTGGATTTGAACCACCGACACAAAGATTTTCAGTCTTTTACTCTAACCAACTGAGCTATCCAGACTAAATATTATATTAATAAATATAAATAAATTTTATTTAAATTTGTTAATATAATATTTGGGAAAATAAATAAAAATAAAATAAATTGTGTATTAATTAATAATATAATACTTTGTATTTTATTTATTTGTAAAATAAACATTTTTCTTAATATTTTTTCGAAATAAATTATTTTAATTACTCTTAAATAATAAAAAGAACTTAAAACACTTATTATAATACCAAAAAAAACTAAACTAAAATAATTATTTTTAATTGCAGAAAAAAAAATAAAAAATTTAGAAAAAAAACCGGCTAATGGTGGAATACCTGCTAATGATAAAATATTTAAAATTATTATAACGGCAATTAATTTATTAATAATATATATATTTGATAAATCAGTTAAATATTTAATAGGTTTATGATTAATATTTAAAGATAAATAAGAAGTCCATAAATTAATACTTGTTATAATATAAATAATAATGTATAATAAAATAAATGGAATATTATTTAACATATTCGAAGTAAATCCAATTAAAATAAAACCTATATGACTTATTGCACTATAAGCTAATAATCTTTTAATTTTTTTTTGTTGTAAAGCAGATAATGCTCCAATTAACATAGATAAAAATGAAATAATATAAAAAAAAATTTCAAAAAAATAAGAAATATTAAAAAAAATATCAAAAAATAAACGAATTAAAATACCGATAAAAGCAATTTTTGGTACAATAGCAAAAAAACTCGAAATATTATTAGGAGCACCTTCATAAACATCAGGTAACCAAAAATGAAAAGGTGTTGCCCCTAATTTAAATAATAGTCCAACTACTATAAAAATTAATCCATAAGATAAACTTATTAATATATTAATATTTTCTAAAAAATTTATATTAGATAATATTAAAAATATATTATTAAAATTTAATGACCCAGTAATGGCATAAATAATTGAAGAACCAAATAAAATAAATCCTGAGGCAATTGATCCTAATATAAAATATTTTAAACCTGCTTCAATTGATAATATTGATTTTTTTTGTGTAGAAGTTAAAATATAAAAACTTAAACTTTGTAATTCAATTGATAAATATAAGGTAATAAAATGATTTGAAGATACTAATAACATTAAACCTAATAATGAAATTAACATTAATATATTAATTTCATATGAATTTATTTTTTGTTGTATTAAATATTCTTGTTGTATTGAAAAACAAATAATTGTTGATAAAATTAAAATTATTTTAATAAATTGTGTAAAATTATTTATAATTAATACTCCATTTAATATATTATTTGAAATATTTGTTATATTTAATGTTAATATTAAAAGAATTAATAATAAATATATTATTATAGTAGTAATATTTTTAATAATCAAAATTTTTTGAATATTTTGATTTTTTTTGTAAAAAACTCCAAATAATAATAAAATTAATAAAATAGTTGTTAAAAAAAATTCGGGAATAATAATTTCAAAATTATTATTAAAAATTTCCTGAAAAATCATAATGTAAAAAAGAAATAAATATTTTAAAAATATTTACTTACTATATATGCTATATATTTATAAAAAAATTAATTTATAAATATTTTATTTTAATTAAATTAAAAAAAGTAAAAATGCCTTTAAAAAAAATTAAAAATTTTTCTATAAATTTTGGTCCACAACATCCAGCAGCACACGGTGTTTTACGTTTAATTTTAGAATTAAATGGAGAAGTTGTTCAAAAAGCTGATTCTCATATAGGTTTATTACATAGAGGTACAGAAAAATTAATAGAATATAAAAACTATTTACAAGCTTTACCTTATTTTGATAGATTAGATTATGTTTCAATGATGTGTCAAGAACATGCTTATGTTTTAGCTGTTGAAAAATTATTAAATTGTGATATTCCTATAAGAGCACAATATATAAGAGTTTTATTTTCAGAAATAACTCGTATTTTAAATCATTTATTAGCTGTTTGTTGTCATGCTTTAGATGTGGGAGCTATGACACCATATTTTTGGGGATTTGAGGAACGTGAAAAATTAATGGAATTTTATGAAAGAGTTTCTGGTGCACGTATGCATGCAGCTTATTTTAGACCTGGTGGTGTAAATCAAGATTTACCTAAAGGTTTATTAAATGATATTTATATTTTTTGTGAACAATTTAATACACGATTAGATGAAATAGAAGAAATGTTAACAAATAATAGAATTTGGAAACAAAGATTAGTTGATATTGGTATTGTTTCTGCTAAAGATGCTTTAAATTTTGGTTTTAGTGGTGTAATGTTACGTGGATCGGGTATTTCATGGGATTTACGTAAAACACAACCTTATGAAATTTATGATCAATTAGAATTTGATATACCTGTAGGTACTAATGGTGATTGTTATGATCGTTATTTAATTCGAATTGAAGAAATGCGTCAATCTATTCGAATTATATTACAAGTACTTAATAAAATACCTAATGGTCCTATTAAATTAGATGATAGAAAAATAACAAATCCTAATAGAATTCAAATGAAAAATTCAATGGAATCTTTAATACATCACTTTAAATATTATTCTGAAAATATTAGTGTAAATGGTGGTGAAACTTATACAGTTATTGAAGCACCTAAAGGAGAATATGGTGTTTATTTAATTTCAGATGGTACTAATAAACCTTATCGATGTAAAATAAAATCACCGGGATTTTTACATCTACAAGCATTAGATTTTATAGCTAAAAATCATATGATTGCTGATGTTGTAACTATTATTGGTACTTTAGATATTGTTTTTGGTGAAATTGATCGTTAATTTAAAAAATAAAAGATAAATAAATCAATTTAAAAAATTATGCAAAAAAAAATTTTTAAAAAATATAAATTAAATCAATTACAAAAAATTCAACAAACTTATAAATTTATATATTTATTTCGTTATAATGATTTAACCATTAATGAAATGATATTTCTAAAAAAAAATTTAAAAAATTTAAATTATAAATCTTTAATATTAAAACAAAAATTAATTACTCAATTTTTTTCAAAATTAAAAGGAGAAGGATCTGTTTTAATAATTTATGGAAATAATGAATTAAATTTAATTAAATCTTTAACTAAATTTAAAAAACTTGAATTAATTTATTTAAGTTTTAAAAATAAAGTTTATTCCAATTTAAAAATAAAACAAATATTATTTCAACAATATCCACCTTTAAATAATTTAATTGTTCAACCTTTTTTAAATTTTATATATTATTTAAGAAAAATATAAAAGGCGATTATAACTTAAAGGTAGAGTGTTAGATTGTGGGTCTAAGTGTTATGGGTTCAAATCCCATTTTTCGCCCATTTTTCTAGTAAATAAACAATTTTATGTTTAATAAGTTCATATTAATCTTTTTACTTATTTTACCATTAATTACGGTTATTGTATTATCTTTTACGAAAAATGAAAAATTTATTAAAAATTTTAGTATTTTTATGTCATTTTTTATTTTTCTAATGTCATTACCTTTATGGATTTTATTTGATAAATCAACTTCGAATTTTCAATATTTATTTAAAATCGAATGGATTAGTCAATTTAATATTAATTTTTATTTAGGTATTGACGGTATTTCATTATTTTTTATAATTTTAACAACCTTTTTGATTCCAATTTGTATGCTAATTAGCTATGAGATTATTAATAAAAATATAAAAGAATATTTTATTTTATATTTTATTTTAGAATTTTGTTTAATTATTTCATTTAGCGTATTAGATGTACTTATTTTTTATATTTTCTTTGAAAGTGTATTAATTCCTATGTTTTTAATTATAGGTATTTGGGGATCAAGAGAACGTAAAATAAAAGCTTCTTATTTATTTTTCATGTATACATTAGCAGGATCATTATTTATGTTTATTGCTATTATTCATTTATTTTTAACTGTTGGTACAACGGATTATCAAATATTATATTATAGTAATTTTGATTTTTCATATGAAAAATTATATTTTTTAGCTTTTTTTTTATCATTTGCTGTTAAAGTTCCAATGTTACCTTTTCATGTTTGGTTACCCGAAGCGCATGTTGAAGCTCCTACTGCAGGTTCAGTATTATTAGCTGGTATTTTATTAAAATTAGGGTCATACGGTATGATTAGATTTTTAGTTCCTTTATTTCCAAAAGCTGCTATTTATTTTACACCTTATATCTTAATAATTTGTTTAATATCAATTATTTATGCATCATTAACTGCAATTCGTCAAACAGATTTAAAACGTATTATTGCTTATGCTTCTGTGGCACATATGAATTTTATTATTTTAGGTATTTTTTCTTTAACTATTCAAGGTTTAGAAGGTAGTATTATTCAAATGATTAGTCACGGTTTAGTTTCTAGTGGTTTATTTTTTTCAATTGGATGTTTATATGATCGATATCATACACGTTTTATTAATTATTATGGAGGTTTAGCACATACAATGCCATTATTTTGTATTGCATTATTTATTTATGTATTAGCAAATATGTCTATTCCCGGTTCAAGTAGTTTTGTTGGAGAAATTCTTATTTTAACGGGGGTTTTTGAAGATAATACTACAACAGCTGTTTTTGCGACAATTGGTATGTTTTTAGGTGGTGTTTATTCTTTATTATTTTATAATAGAATTTGTTATGGTAATATTCAAAATATTTATTTAAAAATTTATTATGATTTAACTTATCGAGAATTTTTAATACATTTAATGTTAATTATAAATATTTTTTTATTAGGTTTATATCCTAAAATTTTTGAAAGTTGTATGCATGAAAGTGTATCAAAAATTTTAATACATATAGATTTTTCTTATTTTTATTAAATAAAATTTTATATTTTATTTAATAAAAAGCCCTTTTAGTCTAATGGTTAGGACATTGCCTTTTCACGGCAAAAATACGAGTTCAATTCTCGTAAAGGGTATAAAATATATATTTAATATATTTTTAATAATTATAATTATTTTATAATTATATCATAATATGATAATTTAATAACCGAAATGGCTATTGAATTATCATATATACTGGAATCAAATATTAAAAAATATAAAGATGAAAAAAGTTTACAAGAAACAGGTATTGTTCTTTCAATGAGTGATGGTATTGCAAGATGTTATGGTTTAACTAAAATTCAAGCTGGTGAAATGGTTGAATTTAATAATGGTAATATTAAAGGAATGGCTTTAAATTTAGAACCTGATGTTGTTGGTGTTGTTGTTTTTAGTAATGATAGAGAAATTCAAGAAGGTAATTTTGTAAGAAGAACTGGATCTATTGTTAGTGTACCTGTAGGACCCGAAGTATTAGGTCGAGTAGTTGATGCTTTAGGACAACCTATTGATGGTAAAGGTCAAATTAATAGTAAAATTGAAAGTAGAGTTGAAGTTAAAGCTCCAGGTATTATGCCTAGAGAAAGTGTTAAAGAACCTGTACAAACCGGTTTAAAAGCTGTAGATAGTTTAATTCCTATTGGTCGTGGTCAAAGAGAATTAATTATTGGGGATAGACAAACCGGTAAAACTTCAATTGCAATTGATACAATAATTAATCAAAGAGAACCGCATTTAAAAAAAGATATAAATAATCAATTATATTGTATTTATGTAGGTGTTGGTCAAAAAAGATCAACTATTGCTGAATTAACTAAAACTTTAGAAGAAAAAAATGCAATGTTTTTTTCTGTTATTGTTGCGGCTACTGCTTCAGATTCAGCACCATTACAATATTTAGCACCATATACAGGTTGTGCTTTAGGTGAATATTTTAGAGATAATGGAAAACATGCTGTTATTTTTTATGATGATTTATCAAAACAAGCTGTAGCTTATAGACAAATGTCATTATTATTAAGAAGACCTCCAGGTAGAGAAGCTTATCCAGGTGATGTATTTTATTTACACTCACGTTTATTAGAAAGAGCAGCTAAAATGAATAAAAAAATTGGTGGTGGTTCATTAACTGCTTTACCTATTATTGAAACTCAAGCTGGTGACGTTTCTGCATATATTCCAACTAATGTTATTTCTATTACTGATGGACAAATATTCTTAGAAACTGAATTATTTAATGAAGGTCAAAGACCAGCAATTAGTGTTGGTTTATCTGTAAGTCGAGTTGGTTCTTCTGCTCAAATTAAAGCTATGAAACAAATTGCAGGTACTATGAAATTAGAATTAGCACAATTTAGAGAAGTACAAGCTTTTGCACAATTTGGTTCAGATTTAGATGCAACTACACAACAACAATTAAATAGAGGGGTTAGATTAACAGAAATGTTAAAACAAGGTTTAAATGTTCCTTTATCTGTTGAAGATCAAATTGTTATTATATATTTAGGTGTACGTGGTTTTTTAGATAAAATTGCTGTAGATAAAATTTCAATTTTTGAAACTAATTGGTTAAACTTTATTAAAAATAATCATTCTGATATTTTAGAAGAAATTTTAACTAAAAAAGAAATATCTAAAGAATTAGATAAAAATTTAAATACATTAGCAACAGATTTTACTAATAATTTTTTTCAAAAATAATATAATTAAATAAAATTTATTTAATTATTATTTTTAAATTTAGATTTTTTTGATTTTAATAATGATATTTTTTTTTAATTTAATTAAAAAAAAATATATTCTTTAAGATATTTTAAATAAAAATAAAAAATTGATAATACATTTTTATGTTATTACAAGCTTCTAAATTTTTAGGTGCAGGATTAGCTACTTTAGGATTAATTGGTGCTGGTATTGGTATCGGTAACGTTTTTGGTTCTTTAATTATAGGTATTTCAAGAAACCCTTCTTTACAACAAGAATTAATGAGAACCGCTATTTTAGGTTTTGCGTTAACTGAAGCAATTGCTTTATTCTGTTTAATGATGGCTTTCTTAATTTTATTTGCTTTTTAATTAAAATTAGATTCTGTAAAATATAATAAAATTAATTTTATTATATTTTATGTTATATACATACTTAACCATTTTTATAAATTATTTTTCTTAAAAGAATTATTTATTTTTTTAATATAATAAATTTTTTAAATTTTATTATAATTTTTAATTTATGAAATTATTAACCCAATTTAGTAAATATTTATTACAAATTTTACCTATAATAAATTATACATTATATAAAAATGAATTATGTATTAATATTCCTACAAAAAAATTAATTCCTATTTTAATTTTTTTAAAAAATCATACAAATAGTCAATTTAAAATATTATCTGAAATTTGTGCTGTAGATTATATTAATAAAAAAAAACGTTTTGAAATTATTTATAATTTATTAAGTATACGTTTTAATAGTCGTTTAAAAGTTAAAATAACTATTAATGAATTACAACCGGTTGATTCAATTATTAATATTTATAAAGCTGCTAATTGGTGTGAACGAGAAGTTTGGGATATGTTTGGTATTTTCTTTTCAAATCATCCAGATTTACGTAGAATTTTAACTGATTACGGTTTTGAAGGACATCCATTACGTAAAGATTTTCCTTTAAGCGGTTTTTTAGAAGTATTTTATAATGAATTAAAAAAAAGAGTAGTTTATGAACCAATAAATTTATCACAACAATATAGATTATTTGAATTTAATAATCCTTGGGATAAAAAAATAAATATATAATATTCTTTTAATTATTTTTGTTTTTAGGTTATTTTTCATTTCACATTATGAGATGGAATAAAAAATCATTATTTGCAGTTCTTAATAATCATTTAATAGATTATCCAACACCTGTTAATTTAAATTATTTTTTTGGATTCGGTTCGTTAGCCGGTATTATGTTAGTAGTACAAATTTTAACTGGTATTTTTTTAGCAATGCATTATACACCTCATATTGATTTAGCTTTTAATAGTGTTGAACATATTATGAGAGATGTTAATAATGGTTGGTTAATTAGATATACTCATGCAAATGGTGCGTCTTTTTTTTTTATTGTTGTATATGTACATATTTTTCGTGGTTTATATTATGGTTCTTATATTACACCAAGAGAAGCTTTATGGTGTTCAGGTGTTATTATTTTTATTTTAATGATGGCTACTGCTTTTATGGGTTATGTTTTACCTTGGGGACAAATGAGTTTTTGGGGTGCAACTGTTATTACTAATTTATTTTCTGCAATTCCTTTAATTGGTAAAGATATTGTTGATTGGCTTTGGGGTGGTTTTGCTGTTGATAATCCAACATTAAATCGTTTTTTTAGTTTACATTTTACTTTTCCTTTTATAATTGTGGGTGCAGTATTAATTCATTTAATTTTATTACATGAAGTTGGTTCTAATAATCCATTGGGTATTACTTTAAAAACTGAAAATATTCCCTTTTATCCTTATTTTTATACAAAAGATTTATTTGGTTTAATGGTATTATTTTTAATATTTTTTATTTTTATATTTTATTATCCAAATACTTTAGGTCATCCTGATAATTATATTGAAGCTAATCCAATGAAAACCCCTTTACATATTGTTCCAGAATGGTATTTTTTACCTTTTTATGCAATCTTAAGATCTATTCCAAATAAAATTGGTGGTGTTATTGCTATGTTTGGTTCTTTAATAATTTTATTAACTATACCTTTTACTAATTCATCAGAAATTCGAAGTACAGCTTTTAGACCTATTTTTAAAGTATGTTATTGGTTATTAGTTATAGCTTTTATATTATTAGGTTGGGTTGGACAATGTCCAGTTGAATATCCATATACTGAAATTGGTGTTATTAGTATGATTTATTATTTTTTTTTCTTTATAATAATTGTACCTTTTTTAGGTAAAATTGAAACATATTTAGTACGTTATAATACTAATTAATATTTTTATTAAAAATTTTTTTAGACAAATTATATTATATAATATAATTTGTCTAAAAAATAAAATAAAAATGAGGTAATTAATCGGGTAAAATATTGCTTTAATTATATTATAAATACTTTTAAAATCAAACACATTTTATAACAGTATATTTATAAAATTTTTCAATATTTAATTAATTAAATATTGAAAAATAAAATATAAGATAAAATTAATTTATTATTATAATGATAATAAATTAATTTTATAAATTGAAATATCTCCATATAATTTAAAAAAAACAATCATAATTGCTAAACCTATAGCAGATTCTGCAGCAGCTACAGTTAAAATTAATAATGAAAAAACTTGTCCTATTATATCATCAATTAAAACGGCAAAATAAATAAAATTTAAATTGATTGATAATAATAATAATTCAATAGACATTAAAATAATAATTATATTTTGTCTATTTAAAATTATACCAAATAATCCTAGACAAAATAAAAAAAAAGTAAAAAAAAAATGATTTAAAATACGCATAATTAATTAAATTAACCAATTAAAACTTATTAAAATACTTGCAGTATATAAAAACCAACTTAAAGTAAAAGGTAAAAATATTTTCCAACCTAATCGCATTAATTGATCATAACGATAACGAGGTAAAACAGCTCGAGCTACTACAAATAAAACAACAAAAAAACAAATTTTAATACTGAACCAAAAAGATCCGGGTAAAAAATTAATAAATTTAATACTAAAAGGAAAAGGTGCAAACCAACCACCTAAAAATAAAATAGTAGTTAAACTACTCATTAATAACATATTTGCATATTCTCCTAAAAAAAATAAAGCAAATCCCATTGCAGAATATTCAACATTATAACCCGAAACTAATTCAGCTTCTGCTTCTGGTAAATCAAAAGGATGTCGATTTGTTTCTGCTAAACATGCTATAAAAAAAAGTAAAAAAATAGGAAAAAGAGGAAAACAATACCAAACAGTTTTTTGTGCTAAAACAATAGAAATTAAATTTAATGATTTTGCACATACAATTACAGATAGAATAGAAAATCCTATAGTTAATTCATATGAAATCATTTGAGCAGTAGATCTTAAAGCACCTAAAAACGAATATTTAGAATTACTTGACCAACCACCAATAATTATACCATAAACACCTAATGATGAAATTGCTAATAAATATAAAATACCTATATTTAATTCAGTAAAAAACATACCAAATCCTAAAGGTATTACAGTCCAACTTAATAAACTTAAAAAAAAAGCTAAAATAGGTGCAAAAATAAATAAAACGACATCTGCATTACTTGGTAAAACAGTTTCTTTTACAAATAATTTAAGACCATCAGCTAATGGTTGTAATAATCCAAAAGTACCTACAACATTAGGTCCTCTTCTTCTTTGTATAGAAGCTAAAATTTTACGTTCAACTAAAGTAAAATAAGCCACAGCGATTAATAAAGGTAATACTAAAATTAAGAATTTTAAAATTGTGTATATCATAATAATGTTTTTGATTGATTTTTAATAATTTTATTAGAATTGATTAATATTTGTGAATATTGTTCTAATATGTTAGTATAATAATTATTTTTTATTAAAGAATCTAAAAAATTTATATTAATTTTTAAATATTTTTTATTTATATTAAAATTATTAATAATTTTTATTTTTTTTTTTAATAAATAAGGTAAAATATCTTTAATTTTTAAAAATGAATTAGATTTTAATTGATTTTTATTTATTAAAAAATTATAAATATTTTTAAAAATAATAGAATCTTTACGTTGTTTTGTATCTAAATTTAAAATCTGTTCATTTTTTTGAATTAAACCTTCTAAATTAATATATAATCCATTTTTTTCTAAAAATGTTAATCCAGGTAAAATTAGATTAGCATTTTGTGCATCTTTTGTAAAATGATGTCCTTGATAGATAATAAAACTATTTTTAGATATTTTTAATTGATTTTGTAAATTTGTATTATACAAATAATATAATTTAGAAGTAAGATTAGTTCTTTGTAATTTTGAAAAGGTTATTTCTAAAAAATTTATTAGAGATGTTTGTGAATTAAAAAAATTAATATTATTTTTAAAGAAAGATAAATTTTTTAATTTTTCTAAAAAAAAAAAACCATTTTTTTGATTTATAATATTTTCCCCAATAATAATTAAAGGTTTTTTAGCTTTTTTTAAATTTTTACAAAAAACATGTTTTCCTAAAATAATATTTATTAAACTTTGAAAAGTTAATCCTAAATGTTTAATAGGATATGTAAAATTAACTTTATTACCTATATAAGCAATTTTAAAATTTCCTTTTTTTAAACGATTAATTAAATGAATATTTAAAATAGAACCTTCTTTACGAATATCACTACCAACAATTAAACAAAGATCTGATTCTTCAATAGATTTTAAAGTATTATTAAATAAAATATTTGAACTTAAATCCGAATTTATTTTAATATTTTGATTTTTTAAAAATTGTTCATAATATATATTTGAAATTCCTAATTTAGTTAAATTTTTTTTTAATAAAAAAATAGATTCTAAATCAGTTAAATTACCAATAATACTTTTAATATTTGAACTATCAATAGTATTTAATTTTTGATTTATAATATTTAAAGATTCTAACCATGAAATTTTATGAAATTTATTTTCATTATCTTTAAATAATGGGTATTGTAATCTTTGATATTTTAAACTATCAAAAAAATATCGTGTTTTATTCGAAATCCATTCTTTATTAATATCAAAATTTGTTTTAGGTAAAATACGTACAATTTCATTATTAAAAATATCAACAGTAATATTTGAACCTATTCCATCTAAAATATCAATACCTTCTTTTTTTTTTAATTCCCATGAACGCGCTTTAAAAGCATAAGGCTTTGAAGTTAATGCACCAACCGGACATAAATCAACTAAATTCCCAGAAAATTCGGAATTAAAAATTTTTGGATAATAAAAATTAATTTCTGTTTTATTACCACGACCTGTTGTACCTAAATCATCAATTCCACAAATTTCATTTGAAAAACGCACACAACGTGTACAATGAATACAACGTGTCATAATAGTTTTAATAAAAGGACCACAATACTTATCTTCTACACTGCGTTTTTTAAAAAAAAAACGACTACGATCTGAACCAAAAATCATAGTTTGATCCTGTAAATCACATTCAGAAGCTTGATCACAAATTGGACAATCTAATGGGTGATTTATTAAAAGAAATTCTAAAACACTTTCACGAGCTTTTTGTACTAAAGGTGTATCAGTAAATATACGCATATTTGGCATTAAAGGCATAGCACATGAAGCAATTGGTTTAGGTGAATTTTCAATTTCAACTAAACACATCCGACAATTACCAGCAATTTGTAAATTTTCTTGAAAACAAAATTTAGGAATTTCTATTTTAAAAGCATTACATGCTTGTAATACTGTTAAATTTTTATTAACTTTTAATTTAATATTGTTAATATATATATCAATCATTTATATTATAAAAATTAAATAAAATTTGAATTTATTTTCACTTAAAAGATATATTTTTTTAAATATTATTTTTTAACAAAAAAATTTATTCTTATAGAAATTATCAAAGAAGGGATTTGAACCCTTAACGCTTTAAAGCTTTACATCCTAAGTGTAACGTGTTTACCATTTTCACCACTTTGATAATAAATAAATACCTACTATTGGACTTGAACCAATAACCCGATAATGGGAACAGATTTTAAATCTATCGTGTTTACCAATTTCACCAAGTAGGCTAAATAAAATATATGAAAACAAATAAAATAATAACTTATTTACAATTACATTTATTTGAATTAAAATATAATTTTTTTATAATTTTAATAACTTTTTTTTATCTTTTTATAATTTCATATTATTTTTCTGATCAATTAATATATTTATTAGTTAATAATTTACTTAATAAAAATATGTTAAAATATTTTATCTTTACAAATATTACTGAAATTTTTATTACTAATATTTTTATATCAATTTTTATATCAACGTTTATATCAATACAATTAAGTATTTTATTATTATGGTTTTTTTTATCAAAAGGTTTATATAAATTTGAAAATTTAATTTTTATTAAATTTTATTTTTTTTTTATTTTTTTTAATTTTTTTATAATAAATTTTATTTTTACAAATATTATTCCACATATTTGGAATTTTTTATTAAATTTAAATTTTTCAAATTTATATATTTTAACAATTTATTTTGAACCTAAAATTAATAATTATTTTGATTTTATTTTTTCATCATTTAGTTATATATTTATAATATTTATTTATTTTTTTTTTTTAATTTTTTTAATATTTAATGATATTTTTCAAATTAAAATAATTATTAATTTAAGAAAATTTTTTTATTTAAAAATAATATTATTAAGTGCTATAATTACACCACCTGATATATTTAATTTTTTTATAATTTATTGTTTATTTATTTTAATTTTTGAAATATTTATTTATATTTCATTATATATAAAAAAATATAATTTAATTTAAATTATTTTTTTTTATAAAATTTAATTTATTTTTATTTAAATTAATATCAGTATCTGTAATAATTTTTATTTTTTTAAAAATTTTTAAATTTAATTGATAATTTTTTAAATACTTAATAGATGTTATTTTTAAAGAAGATCCATTTGTTAAAATAATTTTATTTTTATAGGTAAAAAATTTTTTATTCTGATTCATATTTTATAATTGAATATTTGGCTAGATAACATAATGGTAATGTAAAGGACTGCAAATCCTTTAATGACGGTTCAAGTCCGTCTCTAGCTTTTAAGGATAGAGTGGGATTCGAACCCACGGTATTATTACATACTTCAGTTTTCAAGACTGATACCTTAAACCACTCGATCATCTATCCATTTTTAGAATTAACGTCTTTTTTGTTTTTTTAATCTACAACCATTAAAAGGTTTAGTTGTCTTATCTAAAAGATATTTTATTTTAAAATTTTTTTGTTTTAAATTTTTTAAGACATTATATCTACCTAAACCCGTACCATGTAAAAAAATTTTTAATTTTTTTATTTTTTTTAATTGAAGATATCTATTAATTTTATAAACAATTAATTGAACATTATAAGGTGTATTTTTTTTAAATCTTGTTTTTTTTAATGATTTAGTAGACCATTGTCTTAAAAGATTTCCATTATAATTTGTTAAACTAATAATTGTATTTTTTAAACTAGCTGTAATATGTAAATTAGCTAAAATTAAAAGATTTTTTTGTTTAATATTTTTTTTTATTTTATATTTATTTCTAAAATTATATTTAAATTTATTTTTATTCATAGAATAATAATTTTATTTTTTTTTTTTTTTTTGTACCTTAAATGGACGTTTATTACGAGAAATACGTTTTTGAATAAAAATTTTTTTTAATTTTTTAGACGTTTTAGCATTAGTATGTGTACGTTGTCCTCTAACAGGTAATCCTTGACTTTGTCTAATACCACGATTACTTTTAATTTCAACTAATTCATTTAATTTATCAGTTTTAATTTTTTTTAAAAATTGCTCAACTTTTAAATTTTTATTAATATAATTAATTAGTCGATTTACGTGATTGTTTTTAAGTTTATTAAGGGTGATTTGAGGATTAATTCCTATATTTTTACAAATTTTCTTAGATTGATATTTATTAATACCATATAATATGGTTAATGAATATAAAATACTTTTTGAATCTGAAATTGTTTTATTAAAAATATATAACATAATAGATTTTATCTATATACCATATAAAATGATAGAAAAAAAAATAAATCCCATAACACCATCACAACGTCAAACATTTTTATTAAAAAAAAATAATTTAACTCAAATTTTTAAAATAAAATCCTTAACAAAAGGTTTTCAACGTGCTAATGGTAAAAATAATCAAGGTAAAATAACAGTAAGACACCGCGGTGGTGGTCATAAACGTTTATATAGAATAATTGATTTTAATAGATCAAAAAATATAGAAGGTTTTGTTAATAAAATTTTATATGATCCAAACCGTTCTGCAAATATTGCCTATATTAAGAATAATTTTAAATCCTATTTAATTTTAGCACCTGAAGGTTTAAAAATTAATCAATATATTAAAAGTTCGGAAAATGCTGAATTAAAAGTTGGTAATGCTTTACCTTTACAAAATATACCTATTGGTAGTTTAATTCATAATATTAGTTTATATCCACAATCACGTGGAAAATTAATAAGAAGTGCTGGTACTTCTGCCCAATTAATTCAAAAAATTAATAATAAATATGCTAGAATTCGTTTAAATTCTGGTGAATTAAAATTAATATTATTAACATGTTATGCAACATTAGGAATTGTATCTAATATTAATTATAAAAAAATAAAATTAGGTAAAGCCGGACGTTCCCGTTGGTTAAATCGAAGACCTTCTGTACGTGGTGTAGCAAAAAATCCAGTTGATCATCCACATGGTGGTGGTGAAGGTAAAACAAGTGGTGGACGACCTTCTGTAACACCTCAAGGTAAAATAACAAAAGGAAAACCTACACGTAATAAAAAAAAAAAATTAATTATTCAATAAATTATGTCTAGAAGTAAATATAAAGGTCCATTTTTTAAAGTTAATTTATTAAAAAAAAAAAAATGGATGAAAATAACTAATAAAAATTTAACAATATTGCCTGAATATAGTAATCATTCTGTAAGTGTTTATAATGGTAAAATATTTATTAATTTAGAAATAAACGATAAAATGCTTGGTTTTAAATTTGGTGAATTTATTAATACACGAAAAAAACATATATATAAAAAAAAAAAATAATTTATGGGTCAAAAAATTATACCAATTAGTTTAAGATTAAATAAAAAAAAAAATTGGAGTTCAAAATGGATTAGTAATAATGATGAATATTCAAATTTATTACATTTAGATTTAGAAATTAAAAAATATTTTGAAAATATTTTTAATTATAAAAATTTAAAATTAATAAATATAAATGTTGTAAAGATATCAAATAATATTAATATATATATTTATATACAAAAAAATGCAAAAAAATATTATAAATTATCTTATAATAAAATTATAAATCATTTAAATCTTTATTATCCTAATAATAATATTAAATTATTTATAAAAAATATTCAATTTTTTGAATTTATTCAATTACGAAAAAATTTAAAAAAAATTTTTGATAAAATAAAAAAAAATAATAGAATTAATAAAAATGTTAAAAAAATGATTTATAATTTTAGTTATGCTTTTTATACTAAAAATATTAATATAATAACATTTTATATTAAACAAACATTAGAAAGAAAAAAAACACATAAAAAATTTATTAATAATATAGATAATATGCTTCAAGAATTTTTTAAAATGTTTTCTAATTTTGTTGGATATCGTTTACAATTTAAAGGTCGTTTAAATAAATCAAAACGTAAAAAAAAAATGGTTTTTCAAAAAGGTAAAATTCCATTAAATACTTTAGAATATGATATTAAATATCATTTTAATGAATTTAAAACACCTTCAGGTATTTGTAGTATTAAATTATGGATTTTTTTTAAACCATTAAAAATGAAATTAAATTCTAAATTTTATAAAAAACAATTTAAATTAAAAAAAAATATTAAAAAATTTAATTATGTTATTTCCAAAAAAAACAAAGTATAAAAAACAATTTAAAGGTAAACTTTTAGGTAAAACTACAAAAGGTAATACTATTATTTATGGTAAATATGCTCTTAAAGTTTTAAAAGAAACCCGTTTAACTTCTAGACAAATTGAAGCAACACGTCGAATAATAATTCGGAAAATGAAAAGATTAGGATTTCTTTGGATTAGGGTTTTTCCGGATACACCGGTAACCTCAAAACCTACAGAAAATCGTATGGGTAAAGGTAAAGGTGCTGTTTCTTTTTGGATTGCTAAAGTTAAAAAAGGTCAAATTTTATATGAAATTAGTGGTATTTCATTAGAAAATGCAAAAAAAGTTTTAAAAGCTGGTTCAAATAAATTACCGGTTAAAACAAAATTTATTTATAAATAATAAGGCTTATAGTTTAATTGGTTAGAGCATACCGCTCATAACGGTGTAGTTGTAGGTTCAAGTCCTACTAGGCCTAATAAATAATTTTCATTAGAAAATGCAAAAATTAAAAAAACAAAAAATAAATAATTTACTAAATTATCAACAATTTTTAAAAAATAATTCTTTAAAAAAAAAAAAATTTAAATTAAAAAATATTTTATTTGAAAATCAAATTTTATATAATAATTTAAATTTAGAATCTTATGTAATTGAATTTAATAATTATGAAAATATTTATTTACCTTTTACTTTAATAAAAATAGATGAAATTTCAACAATTAAAATGAAATATGAAAATGTATTTTTATTTAATTATGATTTAACATATAATATATTATATCAATTTAATAAAATAATATTTCAAAATATTTTAAAAAAAAGAGATAATTCAATTAAAGGTCGTTTATTAGGTGGAAATTGGAATAATAAAAAAATTTTTATTTCAATTTTAGGTTTTATTTTTTCTATGAAACCTATTAATTTAAATAATGCTTTAAAATATAAAAAAAAATTTTATTTTAATAAAAATAATAAAAAAGATTTTTATAAAAAAAAAAAATTTAATGCTACAAGATTAATTAATTGTTATAAATTAAAATATTTAAATTTTCAAATTAATAATTTAAAAAATATAAAAAAAGAATTTTCTAGACTTTTATATATTCAAACTATTATTAAAAAACAAAAAATACAAAATAAATATTTAAAATAAAAATAAAAGTGTTCTTTCAAGAAAAATATATGTTTAAGAAATAAAATTTTTAATATAAATTATGCCACAATTCGATCAATTTTCATTTTTTAATCAAGTTTCATGGTTTTTATTTTTATTTTTTAATTTTTATTTTTTTATTACTTATTTTTTTTTACCTAAAATTTGTTATAATTTAAAATTTCGAAAAAAAAAAATAATTTTTGATAATAAAAAAAAAAATCAAATTAATTTTGAAAAAAATAATATTATTTTTTATTTTAATAATTCTTATAAAACTTTTTGTTCTAATTTTGAATTATTTATTATAAAAAAATTATCAATTTATAAAAAAAATCAAGAAATTAAAATACAAGAAACTCCAATTTTTAATAATTTATTAAAACAAAAAATTAATGTTATTTTAAATCAAAAATTTTTATTATTAAAAAAAATTTTTGTAATAACAAATTAATTTTAATAAGTGTATAGCTCAGTTGGTAGAGCACCGGACTTTTAATCCGATGGTCTTGGGTTCAAATCCCAATACACTTATGGGGATATATTTCAACTGGTAGAAAATATGTTTTGCAAATATAAGGTTATCGGTTCGAATCCGATTATCTCCACATTTATTTTTATTATATAATTTTATGCAAAAAAAAATAAAAAAAAATATTAAACAACGTTATTTATTTCAAAAATTTGAAATAAATAGATTAACATTAAAAATTCTTTCAAAAAATTTAAATATTGAAAAAGATTTAAGATGGAAATTACAACAAAAATGGTTTTTTTTCCATCAAAATTCATCAATTACTAGAATTAAAAATTTATGTGTTTTAACTGGACGTTCTAAAAGTATTTACCGTTTATTTAAAATTTCAAGAATTCAATTACGTAATTTAGCATCTAAAGGATATTTACCTGGTGTTTCTAAATATAGTTGGTAATTTATCATTATATTATTATGATTATAACAGATACTCTTTCAAATTTATTTTCAAAAATAAAAAATGGTTATTTAGCAAAAAAATCAAAAATAGTACAACAAAATTCAAAACAAAGTATAAATATTTTAAATATTCTAGTTAAAGAAGGTTTTATAAAAAGTTATAAAATAAATTCAAAAAATCAATTAGATATTTATTTAAAATATAAAAAAAATAAAGCAGTTATTACTGAAATAAAACGTTTATCAAAACCAGGAAAACGTTTATATATAACTAATAAAGATTTATATAAAAAAAAAACAGGATTTTATATTATTTCTTCATCAAATGGTATTTTAACAGATTTACAAGCTAAAAAATTAAATGTTGGTGGTGAATTAATTTGTAAAATTTTTTAAAAATTATGATTAAAATATTAAAAAAAAATATTAAATTAAAAAATAAAAATTTTTTAAAAAGTCCTTTCGGAAATATTCAAATTTTTTTTATAGATAAAACTTTTATTTTTCCATTAAATATTAAAATATATAGTAAAGATCGTACTATTTTTTTTAAAACATCTTTAGGTTTATTATCTTTAACATTTATTAAAAATATTTATTTTTTTATAAAAAAAAATAAATTATTAATTAATATTAATTCCATTAAAAATAAAAAAAGTATTTTAAATTTATATAATAAATTGATTAAAATAAAAATAAAAGGTGTTTTACAAGGTTTTAAAATTAGTTTATTATTAAAAGGTATTGGTTTTAAAGCTTTTATTGAAAATAATAATTTAATTTTAAAATTAGGTTTAAGTCATAATATAATAATACCAATTCCTTCAAATATTGAAATTATTAATCAAACAAATGTTTTAATTTTTAGTAGTATTGATTTTATTTTTTTAAATGAATTTGTACATTATATAAAAAACCATAAAAAACCTGAACCGTATAAAGGAAAAGGTTTATTATTAAAAAATGAAAAAATTTTACAAAAAGAAGGAAAAAAAAGTAAAAAATAATTAAATATGATACAAAAAAAAAAAAATACTAATAGTAATATTTTATTAAATTTATTATTTAAATCAAAAAATATGTATGGAGAATCATTAACTTATACAAATAAAGAAATATTACCCTTTATCTATGGAAGTAGACATGATTATACTATTATAAATTTAAAAGATGTTTCATTTTTTTTAAAACGTATATTTAAATTAATAAAATATATGTTACAAAAAAATGAAAAAATTTTAATAATTGGAAATTCAAATGAAGTTAAATTTTTATTAACAAGTTCATTTATAAAAAAAAATCCTAATATTATTTTTTTTAATAAAGAATGGATTAATGGTTTAATTACTAATAAAATTATGAATACAACTTTTAATAAAATAATTAATTATTTACTTAAAGAAAATGAAATAAAATTAATTTTAATTATTAAAAGTTCAATAAAAGATACTTTTTTAAATCAAGAACTTTCAACATTAAAAATACCAACAATTTCTTTAATTAATACCAGTCAAACTTTAAAAAATATAAATTATCCTATTATAACAAATTCAAGAAATATTCAATCAATATATACATTAATGTATTTATTACGTAAAATATTTTAATAAATAATATGAATAAATTAAAACCAAGAAATAAAATTTGTTTTCAAAATAATCGAAACATACATAAAAATTTAAACTTATTAAAATTAAAATCAAAAAAATGGAATTTATTTAAAAAAAAATTAAGATATCGAAAAGAAATAAAACCCGAAAAACGTAAAAAATTTTTTCAAAAAAGATTATTTGAAAAACAACAATTTCGAAATTTTTATGGATGTATTCATGAATATCAATTAAAAAATTTATTTCAAAAATTATCTCAAAAAGATAATAAAATAAATGTATTTAAAAAATGTGTTATTTTATTAGAAAGTCGTTTAGATATTAATTTAGTACGATTAAAATTAGTAAAAACAATTTTTAAAGCAAAACAATTAATTAATCATAAAAAAGTTAAAATTAATAATAAAATAATTAGTAAACCAAATTATTTATTACAAAAAGGTGATATTATATATATTATTAAATAAATATGCAAAAAAATAAAATTAATTTTTCTAAAAATAAAAAATTTAATAAACAATATTATAAAAAAAAAAATCATAAATATCCTTATTTTTATAAAAAACATAATAAATTTTCATATAAAAATAAAAATAATATTTATTATCTTTTAGGTGAAAAAAAACCTTTAAAACCATTAATAACCGCATATTTATATAGAAATAAAAAAATTAAAACAGGTATTTTTTTTAAAAAACCAACTTTTAAAACTATTTTATATCCTTTTCATTTAAATTTAAAGTTAATTAATGAATATTTAAAAAAAAAATAAAAATTTAAACCATTTAAATGGTTTAAGTACTAATAATAATAAAAGCATTAAGTGGATGCCTTGGCATTAATTTAATTTTTAGGACGTAAAAAATGCGAAAAGCTATATAAAATATTATTATATTTTGAAATATAGATTTCCTAAAGAAAACTTTTTCTTTGTGAAAATTTTAAAAACAGTGAATTGAAATATCTAAGTAACTGTTAAAAAAATCAAACGAGATTCCGTTAGTAATGACGAATGAAAATGGAAATTAGGTTTATAAAAATAAAACAAATTATTTGAAAAATTTTGAAAAATTTACTTAAAAAGGTGAAAGTCCTGTAGAATATTTTTTTTTTTATGATAGTAAAAAGGGGTATGTGTAATCCTTTTTGAATACTGGGGAACCACCCTCAAAACCTTTAAGAATTAATGATCGATAGTGAACAAGTACTGTAAAGGAAAGGTGAAAAAGAACTTTCGAGTTTGAAATAATTCTGAAACTTAATGTTAATAATCAATTGAAACTTTTTAAAAAAGTGACAGTGTACCTTTTGCATAATGGGCCAGCAAGTTTATTTTTATAGCAAGCTTAATTTTTTAAAATAGGCGTAGATAAATCAAGTTTTAAAAAGCTTATTAGTTATATAAATAAGACCCGAAACTGAGTGATCTAACCATGAACAGATTGAAAAATAGGTAAAACTATTTGGAGGATCGAACTCACATATGTGGCAAAATATGGAGATGATTTGTGGTTAGGAGTGAAAGGCTAATCAAACTCAGAGATAGCTGGTTTTCCGCGAAATCTATTGAAGTAGAGCATTTAAAATCTTTTTTTGGGGTAGAGCACTCATTGAGCTAGGGGGCGTAAAAACTTACTGAATTCTTGGAAACTCCGAATACAAAAAAACGTAATTTAAATAGACAGACATTAGGCGCTAAGGTCTATTGTCAAGAGGGAAACAGCCCAGATTGATCGCTAAGGTCTCTAAATAATATTCTAAGTGAAAAAGGAAGTGAAAAAATTATTACAACCAGTAGGTAGGCTTGGAAGCAGCCATCCTTTAAAGAAAGCGTAATAGCTCATTGGTCTAGTTTTTTTGCGCCTAAAATGTATCGAGACTTAAGAAATTTACCGAAGCGGCAAGTTTTATAATAAAATAAAACGGTAGCGGAACATTCTGTATGTTAATAAAGACATATTGTGAAATATGTTGAAGATATCAGAAAAGAAAATGCTGGCATTAGTAACAAAAAATAACGACTATGAATCGTTATCACCGTAAATCCAAGGGTTTCTATGTTAAAATGTATTGCATAGAGTGAAACGGCCCCTAAGAAAGATTTGACGAAAGCAAATTTTGATGGGATAATTTTTAAATTAAATTTTTTCAAAAAAGTGACAAAAATTAATAATTTTTCAGGAAATAGCTTTTTGAATTAAAAACCGTACCCTAAACCGACACAGGTGGATAGGTCGAGTAGACTAAGGTGAATGAGTGAACTATATTGAAGGAACTCGGCAAAATGACTTTGTAACTTCGGGATAAAAAGTACCTAACTATATTTATTTATATAATTAGGTGTCACAAAATAGGGGGTTGCGACTGTTTAATAAAAACTTAGGACTCTGCTAAATGGTAACATGATGTATAGGGTCTGACACCTGCCCGGTGCTGGAAGATTAAAAGGAGATGTTTACGCATTAAATGGAAGTCCCAGTAAACGGCGGCCGTAACTCTGACGGTCCTAAGGTAGCGAAATTCCTTGTCGGGTAAGTTCCGACCTGCATGAATGGTGTAACGACATCCCCGCTGTCTCCAATATAGACTCAGTGAATTTGAATTATCCGTGAAGATGCGGATTTTCTATAGTTAGACGGAAAGACCCCGTGAACCTTTACTACATCTTTATATTGTTATTTTATCTAATATGTGTAGTATAAGTGGTAATCGTTTAAACCTTTACGCTAGTAAATTGTTTAGATATTCTTGAAATACCACTCTTATTATAATAAATAACTAATATTTTTTAAATAGACAGTGTATGGTTGGTAGTTTGACTGGGGCGGTCACCTCCTAAAGAGTAACGGAGGTGTACAAAGGTAAGCTCAAATTGGATAATAGTATCAATTGTAGAGCATAATGGTAAAAGCTTGCTTGACTGTAAGATAGACATATCAAACAGGGACGAAAGTCGGTCATAGTGATCCGATAATTCTTTGTGGAAAGATTATCGCTCAACGGATAAAAGGTACTCCGGGGATAACAGGCTGATGACTCCTAAGAGCTCCTATCGACGGAGTCGTTTGGCACCTCGATGTCGACTCATCACATCCTGGAGCTGAAGAAGGTTCCAAGGGTTCGGCTGTTCGCCGATTAAAGTGGTACGTGAGTTGGGTTTAGAACGTCGTGAGACAGTTTGGTTCCTATCTTCTATAGATATTTTGAAAAATGAAAGAATCTAACTCTAGTACGAGAGGACCGAGAAGGGTAAATCTCTGGTGTATCGGTTGTTGTAAGGCATCGCCGAGTAGCTAAATTTATTTTGGATAATTACTGAAAGCATCTAAGTAAGAAACCATTCTTAAAAATTTTTCATATAAAAACTGTAAAAGATGATTACATTGATAGGTTTGAAGTGTAAGTATTGTAAAATATTTAGCTTAAAAATACTAAAAGTTTTAAAAATAAAAATATAATTATTTCTTTGTAGCTCAACGGTAGAGCAAATGGCTGTTAACCATTAGGTTGTAGGTTCAAATCCTATCAAAGAAGTTTTATATTTTTGGTCGAATAGCCAAGTCAGGTTTAAGGCAGTAGTTTGCTAAACTATCAGTTAATTTATTAACTCGTGGGTTCAAATCCCACTTCGACTTATTTTATTTTAAATTTAATAAAATAGTAAGGATGATGTAGTTTAATGGTAGAGCGTGGGAATCATAATCCTAATGTTGTAGGTTCAAATCCTACCATCATTATCAAATTAAAAATTTAAACGGAAGGTAGCATAGTCTGGCTAATGCGTCTGTTTTGGGAACAGAAGATCAAAGGTTCAAATCCTTTTCTTCCGATAATAAGATGAGATAGAGTAATAGGTTAACTTATCAGGCTCATAATCTGAAGATGTAGGTTCAAGTCCTACTCTCATCATTTCATTTTAATAATTTATGATTCAAATTCAAACTAAATTAAAAGTAAACGATAATAGTGGTATTAAAATAGGACAATGTATTAAAATTTATAAAAAAAGCGTTGGTAGAATCGGCGATACTATTTTAATTTCAGCTAAAAAATTACGTTTAAATCAAAAAAAAAAAATTAAAATAGTTAAGGGAGATTTATTTAAAGCTTTGATTATTCATACAACATATCAAAAAAAAAGTACAATAGGTAATATGATAAAATTTGATAAAAATTGTATAATTATTTTAAATAATCAAAATAAACCTTTAGGAACACGTATTTTTAGTCCAATTACATCGGAATTTAGAAAACAAAAAAATTTTAAAATATTATCATTAGCTTCAAATATTTTATAAAAATCTATGGAAAAAAATTTACAAAATCATTATCAAAATGTAACTATATACGATCTTTTAACAAAATTAAATTTTCAAAATATATTTGAAATCCCTAAAATTACTAAAATTTGTTTAAATATTGGTTTTAAAGATGCAAATATTGAAAAAAAAAAATTAATTAATATTATTTTACTTTTAAAATTAATTATAAATCAAAAACCAATGATAACTAAATCAAAAAAAAATATTATTTTTTTAAAAATAAAAAAAAATTCAATTATAGGTTGTAAAATAACTTTAAGAAAAAAAAATATTTTTAATTTTTTAGAAAATATTTTAATTTTTATTTTACCTAATATAACTAAAATTAATTTTAATTTAAAAAATAAAAATATATTAAATTTTCAAATTTCAAATGTTTTATATTTTTTTGAATTAAAAACTGAATTTTTAAAATTTAAAAATATACCACCAATTGATATATCTATTCATACAAACGCAAAAAATAATAATGAATTATTTTTATTATTAAATTCACTTTTTATAATAAAAAAATAATTTATTTGCAAAAATAGCTCAATGGTAGAGTATAACCTTGCCAAGGTTAATGTTGAGGGTTCAAATCCCTTTTTTTGCTTGAACTATTCTAAATGGACCCAAAGGCAGTATTTGGTATTTCCATTTTTTAAATTAATTGGGAATAATATTAGAATTGACATTTATTTTGTGATTATAGATTAATTGGTAAATCTTTTATCTTCCAAGTAAATATTGTGGGTTCGAGTCCCACTAATCACATTTTAGTTCAAAATTCGGAGAAATGGCTGAGTGGTTAAAAGCGGCAGACTGTAAATTTGTTGAAGTAATTTCTACGTAGGTTCAAATCCTACTTTCTCCATTTATATTAAAATATAAAATTAAAAATTATTTATGATTTTATCTTTTTTATAGTTAAATAAAGAAACACAGATGTATATAATATGGTTATATGTTGGAAATATTTATAGTATTATTCTTATAATAACTTTTAATTATAGAAATGGGTTTAATTAAAATTATTTTTAATTTAAGTGTTTATATTAATTCTAAAAATATATCCTTTAAGACAATATAAAATAAAAATTAATATAAGAATGTTAAAAAATATTTAAAAGTTTGTTATTTTAAAAATTAATATTAAATATTTAATACAAAACATAAATAGAGTTTGATCCTGGCTCAGAATAAATGCTATCGGTATGCTTAACACATGCAAGTCTAATGTTTTTTAAACATGGCGAACGGGTGAGTAACACGTGAATTATCTACCTTTTAATTCAGAATAATTATTTTTATAAAAATACTGAATAAATAAATTAAAGTTTTTTAACGTTAAAAGATGAGTTTGCGCAAGATTATGGTAGTTGGTAGTTTAATAGACTACCAAGCCTATTATCTTTAGCTGGTTTGAAAGAATGATCAGCCACATTGGGACTGAGACACGGCCCAAACTTTTTTAAAGGCAGCAGTGGGGAATTTTGGACAATGAGCGAAAGCTTGATCCAGCAATACCGAGTGAGTGATGACGGCTAATTAGGTTGTAAAGCTCTTTCATTAAGGAGGAAAATGACAGTACTTAAAAAAGAAGTTCCGGCTAATACCCGTGCCAGCAGCCGCGGTAATACGGGAGGAGCGAGCATTATTCGGAATGATTAGGCGTAAAGAGTTTGTAGGTGGTTTTTTAAGTTGAAAGAAACAAATTAAAGCTCAACTTTATACATTTTTTCAAAACTGATAAACTAGAGTATAAATAGAGGATAATGGAATTTCTATTGGAGTGATAAAATACGTTGATAATAGAAGGAAGACCTATGGCGAAGGCAATTATCTGGGTATATACTGACACTGAGAAACGAAAGCTTGGGTAGCGAACGGGATTAGAGACCCCGGTAGTCCATGCTGTAAACGATGAGTGCTAATATTTAGAATTTTTAGATATAACAGCTAACGCGTTAAGCACTCCGCCTGAAAAGTATAATCGCAAGATCGAAATTCAAAGGAATTGACGGGAGTCTACACAAGCGGTGGAGTATGTGGTTTAATTCGATAATACGCGCAGAACCTTACCAACTCTTGCTAATTTTAATTTAAAATTTTAAATTAAAAACAGGCGTTGCATGGCTGTCGTCAGCTCGTGTTGTGAAATGTTTGGTTAAATCCTTTAACGAGCGCAACCCCTATTGTTAGTTACTAATTTATTATAAAAAATAAAAGTACTCTAACAAAAAAATTAATGATAGGTTAATGGAAGGTGGGGATGACGTCAAGTCTTCATGGCCCATATGAGTTGGGCTACACACGTGCTACAATGATAATTACAATGAGACGCAATAATGTTAAAAATTGGAGCAAATCTTTAAAAATTATCTTAGTTCGGATTAAGGGCTGAAACTCGCCCTTATGAAGTTGGAATCGCTAGTAATCGCAGAACAGCATGCTGCGGTGAATATGTTACTGGACTTTGTACACACCGCCCGTCACATTAGGGAAGTTAATTATTTTTAAAATAATTATTAACTATTTATTAAAATTAAATAATTATTTAATTAATATAATTTATAATTTTAATAAATAACTTAAAATTCCTAAAAAGTAGTTAGTAACTTTGATGAAGTCGTAACAAGGTAGTCGTAGGGGAACCTGTGTCTGGAAGAGATCTTTAAACATTCTTAAATTAATTATAAAAGTTTTAGGAAAATAGTTTAATTGGTAAAATCATAGTCTCCAAAATTATTGTTATGGGTTCAAGTCCCATTTTTCCTGTTTTTTAATAATAAAATATTATAAATCAAAAAAATTTTATAAAATCTGAAATTAATTAAATTCAAGTTATAAAAATAAAATTTTATTTAAAATACTTTTTAACAAAAGGGAATTTAAATTTAGATTTATAATATTTTATTATAAATGGTTTATCATGTTTAAAACCATATATTTTATATCAATTTAGTTTTACCTATACCAAATAAATTATTTTTATTAAAATTTATATACAAAAACTAATAAACTTATTAAATATATATTTTTTTAAAAATTTTATATTCTTTAAGAAAGAAAATTAATTATTTTTCTTATAATATAAATATTATTATTTATATTTATTTTGAATATTAAAATTCAAATATTAATTAATTTTGTATATATTAAAAAATAAGATAATCAATCTCAACAATATTATGATAATAACAAATTATATAAATAATCAATTCACTTTTTTAGATATGGTAGAACCTTGGCAATTAGGTTTTCAAGATCCAGCAACTCCGGTTATGGAAGGTATTATTAACTTTCACCACGATTTAATGTTTTTTTTAGTAAGCATAGTTGTATTCGTTTGTTGGATGTTATTTAGAGTTATTACTCTTTTTGATGAAAAAAAAAACAAAATTCCAGCTACTGTTGTACATGGTGCTACAATTGAAATTATTTGGACATCTATTCCAGCTTTAATTTTATTAACTGTTGCTGTTCCATCTTTTGCTTTATTATATTCAATGGATGAAGTAATTGATCCTATTATTACTTTAAAAGTAATTGGTAGTCAATGGTATTGGAGTTATGAATATTCTGATAATTTAGAATTTTCGGATGAACCTTTAATTTTTGATAGTTATATGGTACAAGAAGATGATTTAGCAATTGGTCAATTTAGAATTTTAGAAGTAGATAATCGTGTAGTAGTTCCTACTAATAGTCATATTAGAGTATTAATTACTGCATCAGATGTTTTACATTCTTGGGCAATACCTTCTTTAGGTATAAAATTAGATGCTTGTCCTGGACGTTTAAATCAAACATCAATGTTTATTAAAAGAACCGGTGTTTTTTATGGACAATGTAGTGAAATATGTGGAGTAAATCATGGATTTATGCCAATTGTTGTTGAAGCTGTTTCATTAGAAGATTATTTAACCTGGTTAAAAAATAAAATCAATTTTGATTTTAATATATAATTAATAAAATTTTATGGTATTTAAAATTATTGGTATCATTTTTTTGATGATATTATTATTTACAGATATTAAACAAATAATCAAAAAAATTGAACAATTTGTTAATAAAAAAATAAAATAAAAATAAATTATTATTTTTAAATAATAATCAAATTAAAAAAACCAACGCTTTTTTTAATTTTTTAAAATATATAATTTTGCATTTAAAATGAATTTTAAAAATATTCAAAA